GAAGTACCACATGAGTGGATATATAAAAATCCAAATCTGCCGAATCACTCATGTTATGATCTTCTACATCCTAGGTCTCCCCGTTCCGTCATCTGGCTTATGTTCTTCATGTAGCATTCAGACCGAATGACTCTATGAAATTACGTCGATACTTCCGCATATTACGGGTAACGTAGGAGACATCTCTATTTTTCCCCGGGGGATCCTTATAATTACCACTGCTTAGCTTTTAATTCGCCTCTGACCATCAAATTAAATGTGAATAACCCGTCCTCCTCTCTTTGAAACAAGGGGCGCTTCCGGTTCTGTGCGTGCTTCAAACAATTTTGTCTTCTCCATATTACCATATCTCTAGAGTCAATAATTTTCTATGAGAAACTACTGAACTCAATCACTTGCTACCGTTACTCAACAGTTTTCTGCTGAGGTTTCTCCCATAGAGGTACTCAAATTGGATCAGTGATCGATTTCTAGGTTTCGTCGTAAACCTAATTGGTTACTTCCAATTACGTAAATCAATAGTTCAAACCGCACTCAAAGGTAGGGCATTTCCCATTGATATAGGAACTTCTGTACCAGAAACAATGGTATCTCCAATTATAGCCCCTCTGGGATGTAAAATATATCTCTTCTCACCATCCCCATAGTGTATGAGACAAATGTGTGCATTTCGATTAGGGTCGTATTCTATGGTTACGATTCTACCAGATATGTCTTTTTCATTCCGTCGAAAATCTATTTTTCGGTATAGACGCTTATGACCTCCCCCTCTATGCCTTGCGGTAATGATTCCTCTGGCATTACGACCTTTACTACAACGACGCTGTCCATGGATCAAATTATTTCGTGGATTGGATTTGACTTGACTGTCTATGGCTCCATTGCGTGTGCTCGGGGTAGAAGTTTTGTATAAATGTATTGCCGTGTTATTAAGTATTTTGCTTTAAGTTCTTTTCTCTATAAGAGGTGGAATAGAATAACCCGGTTGAAGCGTAATGATCATACGTTTGTAATGCATTGTATGTCCCATACCCATTCTTCTACCCTTTCCCGGGACTCGATGACTATTTATAGCTATTACCTTGACGCCAAAGAAGAGTTCGACCCAATGCTTTATTTCTGTCCTAGTTGATCCTGATTCGACATTAGAAGTATATTGATTGTTCCCCAATAACCGAATACTTTTTTCTGTAAATACTGCATATTTGATTCCATCCATAAATCCATTTTCTTCCCTATGAGTTCCAGTATCGATAAGAATTATAGTTCTTACTGTTCATATGTTATGGTATGAATATACCATACCAATTCGCTATGTATGGATGACGAGATTCCATTGATACAGAGCCAATTCTAATAGACTTATTGAACGTTCCCATTGGCGTGCATCCAGCAGGAATTGAACCTACGAATTTGCCAATTATGAGTTGGGCGCTTTAACCATTCAGCCATGGATGCTTAACAGGGATCATCGTACATCGTGAATAACCAAATTCCAATTGAAATGAAATCTTTAGGAGGAATCAATGAGAGGACATCAATTAAAATCCTGGATCTTCGAATTGAGAGAGATATTGAGAGAGATCAAGAATTCTCACTATTTATTAGATTCATGGACCAAATTCAATTCAGTGGGATCTTTCACTCACATTCTTTTCCACCAAGAACGTTTTATGAAACTCTTTGACCCCCGAATTTGGAGTATCTTACTTTCACGTGATTCACAGGGTTCAAGAAGCAATCGATATTTCACGATCAAAGGTATAGTACTGCTTGTAGTAGCGGTCCTTATATCTCGTATTAACAATCGAAAGATTGTCGAAAGAAAAAATCTCTATTTGATGGGACTTCTTCCTATACCTATGAATTCCATTGGACCCAGAAATGAGACATTGGAAGAATCTTTTTGGTCTTGCAATATCAATAGGTTGATTGTTTCGCCCCTGTATCTTCCAAAAGGGAAAAAGAGTTCTGAGAGTTGTTTCGTGGATCCGCAAGAGAGTACTTGGGTTCTCCCAATAAATAAAAAGTGTATCATGCCTGAATCTAACCGGGGTTCGCGGTGGTGGAGGAAACGGATCGGAAAAAAGAGGGATTCTAGTTGTAAGGTATCTAATAAAACCGTAGCTGGAATTGAGATCTCATTCAAAGAGAGAGATAGCAAATATCTGGAGTTTCTTTTTTTATCCTATACGGATGATCTGATCCGCAAGGACCATGATTGGGAATTGTTTGATCGTCTTTCTCCCAGGAAGAAGCGAAACATACTTAACTTGAATTCGGGACAGCTATTCGAAGTCTTAGGGAAAGACTTTATTTGTTATCTCATGTCCGCTTTTCGTGAAAAAAGACCAATTGAAGGGGGGGGGTTCTTCAAACAACAAGGAGCTGAGGCAACTAATTATATTGAGCATGTTTCCCATCTCTTCTCGAGAAACAAGTGGGGTATTTCTTTGCAAGATTGTGCTCAATTTCATATGTGGCAATTCCACCAAGATCT